TTGTACATAATATATCAACAATTAAGTTCTTTTATTGAGTGGGCTGAAAATTGGAGATATATCGGAAATCCATATAGTAATTCCGATAAATTAAGAAGTCAGAAAGTTATCAAAAATAAAAATTTTTTAACATGGAATCAATTAGTTTCAACAATTCATTAATTTTAACGAAAAATATTCTATCTGCCCTTCTCGAGAAATATAAAAATTTTTCATTATTGTAAAGGTCGATGGGGAAAATAAGACTCCCCACCACCACAATGTGAGTGAAAATATACGAAAAATAAATAAAAAATCTTGTATTTTTTTCTGTATTCTTTTTTTTTAGAATGAAGATTAAGATTGAAACCTGGTCTATTTCATATTGATTAGAATAGGGACTGCCAATTGTGAATTTTATATTAACAAATTACTGAGCCAATTTTTCGAGTAAAATCCATTCCGATTATTCCAATATTTTAGGACTTATTTGTTTGTCGTACAAAAAAACTTTTTGAATTCCCGGTAGAAAGAGATTTCCCTAATGACAAAGCTTTTAACGCCGCCCAATATCCTTTCCTTTTCCAAATATTTTTACGAATACGCTTTTTTGATATAGAAGTACGTTTTTTTGGAACTGCCATTTAAAAATGAAGAAATTACTCATTGTTATAGTTGGATGTGAAAGACATCTATTGTTCAAAACGAATTATTTTTTCTTATTCATTATCTATTTTTTCTCTAAATAATATTCTCTTCATAAAAAATAAATATAGATATGTGAAAGATCTCTGCAAATTGTATCAAAAATTACTCGAAATAATAAAATTTGGATTCCAGACAATACAATATTCGTAAAACCAAAAATCTTTGGATTGGAACTCTTAGTTCTCGTTCTTTATCTCTCAAATTTATATCTTTAGAATACGCTATGTCATATAAATAAAACTTAATAAAATAAATAAATAAAGAACCTAAAAGACCTTGATTTTCATCATTCTATACTTTATTTACATGTAATAAAATACCTCAAAGGATTGTAAACTTTTGCCTAATAAAAAACTTGAGGCTTTTTTTAGTCAAACTCGAGGAAAGAATACACCTAAATTCAATTGTTAAATTCGAATGAGACTATTAATAAATCTGTTAAAGGATACGTGGTTTGATAAAAAAAAATCTCAGTCATGTTTTATCATTTCCCGATAAAATAAAAAAATATCATTTTAGATCTATAATATTCTAACGTTTACTAATAAATCCTTTTGATTGAAATGGAAAACAATAAATCCCATAATGAATTAGTTAATGAGTTGAAATAAACAAACTAAAATGAAGATTTATTATTTCATTAGACCGATGACCTTAGTTAATCCTATAATTCATATTAGCATCAAGTACCCTTTTTTGCGTAATTTTTTATCCTTGCTCTATGAATATAAATTATCGTAATAATAATTTATATTTGCATTTTCCTATTATAGTATTCGTTTTTTATATGTAACTTGGTCATATCATTTGACCAATTGTAACTTCTTTTTTTGAATATTTGAACGATTTTGAAAAGCCTCAGAATAAATACTAATATCAAATTATTAAATAAGTTAGTGCATATCTTTATTTTTTATTGACTCTTTTCGAAAGAGGTAAGATCCGGTGAATCGGAAACAATTAATTAAGAATAATTAACTTTTTTTATGGAACAGACATATCAATATGCGTGGATAATACCTTTCCTTCCACTTCCAGTTCCTATGTTAATAGGGTTGGGACTTCTTCTTTTTCCGACGGCAACAAAAAGTCTTCGTCGTATGTGGGCTTTTCAGAGCGTTTTATTGTTAAGTATAGTCATGATTTTTTCCATGAATCTGTCTATTCATCAAATAAATAGCAGTTCTGTCTATCAATATGTATGGTCTTGGATTATCAATAATGATTTTTCTTTAGAATTCGGATACTTGATCGATCCACTTACTTCTATTATGTCAATATTAATAACTACTGTTGGAATTCTGGTTCTTATTTATAGTGATAATTATATGTCTCATGATCACGGATATTTGAGATTTTTTGCTTATATGAGTTTTTTCAGTACTTCCATGTTGGGATTAGTTACTAGTTCAAATTTGATACAAATTTATATTTTTTGGGAATTAGTTGGAATATGTTCGTATCTATTAATAGGATTTTGGTTCACACGACCTCTTGCAGCAAAGGCTTGTCAAAAAGCGTTTGTAACTAATCGTGTTGGCGATTTTGGTTTATTATTAGGCATTTTAGGGTTTTATTGGATAACGGGGAGTTTCGAATTTCGTGATTTATTCCAAATATTCAATAACTTGATTTCTAATAATGAGGTCAATTTTGTATTTGTTACTTTGTGCGCTGTTCTATTATTTGCCGGTGCGATTGCTAAATCTGCACAATTTCCCCTTCATGTATGGTTACCTGATGCAATGGAAGGGCCGACCCCTATTTCGGCCCTTATACATGCTGCTACGATGGTAGCAGCGGGAATTTTTCT